GACCTTTTGAGGCAATTATAGATCCTGGGAGGCAATTCTGATTGGTCAATAAAAATCGATTTCAACGCCATTTTTTTTTTATTTTTTGTTAGTTTAGCCAATTTATCATAAAAGGTAAAAGGGGGTAAAGGAACCATGTGTTGATTGCCCTCTAAATTTAAATTTTCTTCTTTGGTATGTAAAAAGGGAATCAATAAATCAATCAAATTCCGGGAGGCTTCATAAAGTGCTTCTTTAGGAGTTAAACTTCCATTTGTCCAGATTTCGAGAAATAGTATCTCTTTTTTACCATTTTCATAAGAATGAATACTATGATTCGCATTTCGAACAGGCATGAATACAGGATCTATAGGATAACTTCCATCTTGAAAGGTATTTGGCGCTTTTATAAGATATCCGCGATTCTTTTCTATTTGTAATCCAATAACCAACTCAATGGGTTCTGTCAAGCTAGCTATATGCTGTGTATTATCGAGGATTTCTACATAAGGCGGTAAGATTATATCTTGAGCAGTTACATATCCAGGGCCCCTGACACAAATAGACGCCTCACAAGTTCCATAGAGATTACTTCTCAATACGATTTCTTTCAAATTCATTAAAATTTCATGTACTGATTCTTGAATACCCATTATAGTAGAATATTCGTGTGATATTTTCTCAGATTTTGCGCGTGTGATACATGTTCCTTCGATTTCTCCAAGCAAAGCTCTTCGCATAGCAATGCCTATTGTGTCTGCTTGACCTTTCATAAGCGGAGACAGAATAAAGCGCCCATAAAGAAGACGCTTACTGTCTGCTGCGGATTCAACGCACTTCCACTGTAGTGTCCGAGTAGATACTGTTATTTTCTCTCGAACCATAATAATATTTTTTGATCAGATCATTGAATCATTTATTTCTCTTGTTTCTCTTCCTTTGTTTCTCTTGCTATTGAAATATCTTCAATTTTTATTTCTACACACGTCTTTTTTTCGGGGGTCTACAGCCATTATGTGGCATAGGGGTTACATCGCGTACGAAAGTTAATAGTATACCACTTCTGCGAATAGCTCGTAATGCTGCGTCTCTTCCGAGACCGGGACCTTTAATCATGACTTCTGCTCGTTGCATACCTTGATCTACTACTGCACGAATAGCATTTCCCGCTGCGGTTTGAGCAGCAAAGGGCGTCCCTCTTCTTGTACCTCGGAAGCCACAAGTACCGGCAGAGGACCAAGAAACCACTCGCCCCCGTACATCTGTAACAGTCACAATGGTATTATTGAAACTTGCTTGAATATGAATAACCCCCTTTGGTATTTTACGTGTACTCTTACGTGAACCAATACGTCCACGCGAACCTTTTTTCGGTATAGCTTTTGCCATATTTTATCATCTCATAAATTTGAGTCAGAGATATATGGATATATCCATTTCATGTCAAAACAGATCCCTTCTTATTTTTATATCGGGTCTTTAACAAGGCTGATTATCCTTGTCTTTGTTTATGTCTTGGGTTGGAACAAATTACTCTAATTCGTCCCCGACGACGGATTAGTCGACATTTTTCGCAAATTTTACGAACAGAAGCTCTTATTTTCATATTTCCCACTCCTTACTTTAATTTTGAATCCACTTCTTGGAAGAAAATAAGTTTCTTGAAATTTTCCATTTTGAATCGTATTCCTACGAAATAAATAGTGAAACACCTAATCTTTCGAATCTTTGTTGCGGAGTCGATAAATTATACGACCTCTGGTTGAATCATAACGACTTACTTCAATTTTGACTCTATCTCCTGGCAGTATCCGTATAAAACTACGTCGGATCTTTCCTGAAACATAACCTAGAATCATATCTTCATAAACGAACCCGGAACATGCCGTTGGGAAGCGATTCAGTAATTAAACCTTCATGAATCCATTTTTGTTCTTTCATTACAGGTAAAACCCCCTTGAAGTATCAACTAGTGGAGGAAGAACCCTATTAGACAACCCACCCCTTCTCTTTTCTTTTTCACAAATAAGAAGTTTCGTATTGAATTCGGATATTAGAAGGATTACCATATATAACACAAAATTTCTCCGCCTATTCTTTCTAGTCGAGCCTCTCGGTCTGTCATTATACCCCGAGAGGTAGAAAGAATTACAATCCCCATCCCACCTAAAATTCTAGGAATTCTTTGATAGTTATAATAGATTCGTAGACCCGGCCGACTGATCCGTTTTAAATTTAAAAGATTTCTAGAAGCCCTTTTCCTATTCCGTCTATGTCGTAGGGTTAAAACCAAAAAAGATTTGTTGTTTTCTCGATGTTTTCTCACGTTTTCGATAAAACCCTCTCGTAAAAGTATTTTAACAATACTTTGGCTGATATTAGTAGATCCTACTTGAACCACGCTTTTTCTATACATATCGGCATTTCGTATAGAGGTTATTATGTCAGCAATAGTATCACTACCCATGATTAATTAAAATTATTGGTGCCTCCAAATTTGGATATAATCAACATGTTTTTCTTTTTTTTTTTTACGTATTTGTTTATGAATATTAATTTTGAAAGGTATATACGTGAGACAAAATCTACTAAATGAATCTTAATCTATTTCTTTTAAATACCCTACTATAACCATATCGTGCTCTCATTTTATAATACCTCGGGAGCTAATGAAACTATTTTAGTAAAATTGAACTGTCTCAATTCTCGGGCAATCGCACCAAAAACTCGCGTTCCTTTTGGATTTCCTTCTTGATCAATCACAACTGCAGCATTGTCATCATATCGTATTATCATACCGTTGTCACGTTTAAGTTCTTTACAAGTACGGACAATTACAGCTCTGACCACTTCTGATCTTTCTATAGGCATGTTTGGAACTGCGTCTTTGATCACAGCAACAATAACGTCACCAATATGAGCATATCTACGATTGCTAGCTCCTATGATTCGAATACACATCAATTCTCGAGCCCCGCTGTTATCTGCTACATTCAAATGGGTCTGAGGTTGAATCATATCATTTTTTTTATCTGTTTTTTACAATAAATACAAAGGTCGAAGAAAAAAAGAAATATTGTTTGTCCAAAAAAAGAAACCCGCACCCGCTATTTTTTTTTTACCCAAGGCCTATTTCTTTTTTATCCCGAAATGATGAATTGAGCTCGTATAGGCATTTTGGACGCTGCTATTGAAATAGCCCTTCTGGCTATATTTTCTGTTACTCCACCCATTTCATAAAGTATTCGACCTGGTTTAACAACAGCTACCCAATATTCGGGAGAGCCTTTACCTGAACCCATACGTGTTTCTGCGGGTCTTACTGTAACTGGTTTATCTGGAAATATACGGACCCATATTTTTCCACCGCGACGTGCATTTCGTGTCATTGCTCGTCGACCTGCTTCTATTTGTCTAGATGTGATCCAAGCGGGTTCAAGTGCCTGAAGAGCGTATTTACCAAAACAAATATCATTACCTCGATAAGATATTCCCTTCATTCTTCCTCTATGTTGTTTACGGAATCTGGTTCTTTTGGGGTTATAGTTGATGGTTTGTTTTGAATTCCATCTCTACTACAGAACTGGACGTGAGAGTTTCTTCTCATCCAGCTCCTCGCGAATAAAATGAATTCAAATTAAACATTTTGAATTCAATTCAGATAGAATATAATTTGAATCAAGATATACATGTATTTAATAAGTAATATAATGAATCATGGATTTCATTTAATCTAGATAAAATCTATTATGAATTTGTATATCTTGTTTGTATAGATAACTAAATATATTAAATAACATTACTATTTTTTCTTATATTTATCTATTTTAGAATGTTAAAACGAATCTTTCTTTTGTTTTACTCTTTCTCGTATTGGATTGACCCAAATTTAGCAATCCAAGAAAATAAAGTGTTCGCGGGCGAATATTTACTCTTTCAATTTCTATTTCAGTTCTATCATTAGTTTATAACTTTTCCGAATAGATGAATTGGTCTCTGGTCGGTTCCGCCATCCCGATCCATGAATCATTCGAATTCATTTTCACTAGAATCTTTTGAATTCACAGGTTCCATCGTTCCCATCGCTTCTTACTTAATGGTTAGGTCTGAATTCTACAATGGAGCTATTAGTTCTTGAGTCAATATTCTTAGCCTTTATTGGCTCGAAGCTCTTTATTTTTTGTTCGATGAGCAGATCCATTTTATGTTAATAATGAATCCGTATTGATGCTTTATTACACAGCTTTTTTCTGAGATGACTCATAGACCTTACATATTGGAATTCTATATCATCAATATTCTTTTTCTTTCTTTCTCTCATCCTTCCATTTATCCATACCCTTTCTTTTTTATTTCGATTGACAACTTAGAAGCATATTTTTTAATTTTAATATTTAATAAATAATAAAAAAATATTTCAGTTGCTACAACAATATGAACAATATATCATATCTTGACTGATTCTTTGGATCCAGATAATACGAAGTGATGAGTTGGTTATTACTTCTATAGTTATAGTTATTTGTTTATACCGTGGGGCTGGTTTTTTATACTAACCCTCAAAAAACCAACGAGTCACACACTAAGCATAGCAATTTTATCAAAAGATTAATTGAATTTTTATTCAACCCTATAGAATTATAATTGTTCATTTTTTTTTTATTGAACACAAAAGAAAAAGAAGAAACGAATTTCTCATTTTTTGTTCCATCGCCGGATAGAATGCAAAGGGAATAAAGGTTTATTATTCCCCGTCTATAAATATCCAAATTTTGATGCCTAATACCCCATAGATCGTTCGAACTGGATAGGAACAATAATCAATTTTAGCTCGAATGGTTTGTAGCGGAACCCTACCCTCTCTGATCCATTCAACACGCGCAATTTCTTTTCCGTCGATACGCCCTGCAATTTGCACTTGAATTCCTTTTGTATCTGCTTGTTCAGTTAATTCTATAGCCTTTTTCATTGCTTTGCGAAAAGAAACTCTATTTTTTAATTGGCCCGCTATAAATTCTGCA